CTCCAAATTCTATTTTTTTTTTATCTGTCAGAAAAAAAAATAGAATGAGTTTCCTTAATATTGTATTGAATTTAATAATAAGAGACTAGAAGTGAAAGTCTCTTTCTCGCATCCATCAATTGCCGGAAAAAAATATCATATGCCTCGATATGAAACCATTTGATATGGAAAGCCATGATTTGATAGATTTCTTTTCGATATCTATATCTTATCTTATAGAAATTGAAATGTAAATTGATCTTTTCTTGTGTTCTCTGAAATCAAAGAAAGATATTGAAAATGAAAAATGACTTTTGGGACTTGGAATAACCCTTTCTTCCGTGGAGGAAGGGAATAGCAATTTATTCCTATGTAACCCCTAGGAACAAGAAGATTTAATCGGAAATATCGACAGATTCTTCTGGAGTTCAAACCAAAGAAAGATGGAAAATGAAATAAAAGAAGATAATTTCATCTCTATTTTTATATTGAATTTGAATATCAGAATAGTAGATATAGTCATGATTCAATGGGTTAGGTCCACTTACTTTTTATTTTGTTGATTGATAATCTTTCCAATGAATTTGGATTGGAATAACAGAAAAATAGGAATATCTGGCAATTAAATGAGATGACTTATCATTATTCATTATAAAAAAAAATGTTCACCTTTATAACTAGAATTACTATAATTCTAATTCATTAGAATTATTCTATTATCATTTTTTAGAATTAAAAATTTCATAATTCCATTTTCCTTTTCGAATGAAATTCGAAAATTCCTGACTTTTTTATTACACAACAATATCCTCTCCCCTCAAATATGAATACTACCGTTGGGTTTTTATGCAAAAAAGCCCCTTATCGGATTTGAACCGATGACTTACGCCTTACCATGGCGTTACTCTACCACTGAGTTAAAAGGGCCCCTTTGATTCAATTCCTGAATAAGTAACTAGACACTATGAGTCTAGTACATATATTTAGTATTGCATATGCTCCTATTTATATGTATACTTATTCTATTATTTCTATTCTATTATACTTACTATATTAGAATTCTATTGAATTCTATTAAAATAGAATAGATGTACATAGATCTATTTTATAGTGGCTCATTACGGAACAAGAAATTGAATTTATCTAGTGAGTATAGTATAGAGAAAGGGTAAAATGGTTTTGGTTTATTGATATTGGATTTGATAAATATCAATGCAATGAATTATTTCAAAACCGATCCTAATGGGATTGCTCCATGTACCCGCCAATTCAATATAGAATATACCCAATCAATATATAATATATCCAAGAAATTTCCTCGAATCATTGATAAATGGATTCCATTTGTCCCTCAACCAAATTCTTATTGAAAAACAATTTTCAATAACTTGTTGATCCCTATCCCTCTTCCCAGATTTCCAGATTGATTATCGTTTTTGAATTTCCTTTTTTTCTCCGGCTTAGTGTGAGATATCAATATGCCCATCGAATCTTAACAATGAATGAATCAATGAATGTGAAAAAAAATGAAGTTTAAACCCCTCGCCCTTTCCGTTAAACCAATCATTCTCCGAAAGAAAAGGTCCTGTCCTATCCTTCGTATTTTTTATTTTTTTCTATTTTTTTTTTTTTTTTAGAATTCTAGAGTAGCCATTGGAATGAACAATTTTGAAATCGAAATGAGGAATCAAAAAATTCTTATGGACTTATGACAAACGGAAAAATCCTTCTGATCGAGTCATATCATTATATTGACAATTTCAAAAAACTGTTCATACTATGAACATAATAGAATGGCGGTTGGGCAAGTATGCCCCCATCGTCTAGTGGTTTAGGACATCTCTCTTTCAAGGAGGCAGCGGGGATTCGACTTCCCCTGGGGGTAGGGTACTACTAAAGTAAGTTGATCCTGGGATTTTCAATAAAGACTGAGATTGACTCTTCCTGGGTCGATGCCCGAGCGGTTAATGGGGACGGACTGTAAATTCGTTGGCAATATGTCTACGCTGGTTCAAATCCAGCTCGGCCCAACCCAATAATTCGCCGATCCACCATGAAATGATATAACCATTTGTTGTTCTCCGGAAATACCCGATGTGCCGATATGGAAGAATAAAAAATGGATACATACCTTACCTGCCTTTCTTCTTTGATTACGTATTTTTCCAAAAATTCAAATCTTGCCAATGATTTAGATTCCTATTAGGATATGTAAGTATAAAGTATAAGGAAAGAAAGGGGAGGTAAAGTAAATAAAAAAACTCTTTTTTCCTTGATTCATTGAAAGATTGATTTTCAATCGATTTGGCAATAACGAAAAGATTACTAGTAATCCGTGTCGATCTCGCTAAAGTGCATATCCGTGTAGATATCAATATATCAGTCCCGCCTCTGTCAGTTTCAACACAACGAAAATGGAAATGAAGAGGTTTGAATGAAATGGTAAGAATATGTACGCTCTACGCTTTTTTCCCTGGGACTGTAGTTCAATTGGTCAGAGCACCGCCCTGTCAAGGCGGAAGCTGCGGGTTCGAGCCCCGTCAGTCCCGATGGATACAAATCCAATAAAAAAATACATCAATTTATCTCTCCATTTTCTGTGAAAGGGAATAGAACAGAATTTTATTCCTAACTAGGACCCCCTTTCTTTATTTCTTTTTTTTTCTTTTTCGTTTCACATTTATCATCAAACCAATATGGTAATTTCCATTTCGTCAACTAATATTGATTGGTGGGAAAGAAACATATGTGGATTAGTATAAATATTAGTAGCGTCCTATTCAGGATTCCAAGAAAAAAAGATACCGTACTGCTGGGCCGGGTTTTTTTCGATTACTCCTGATCCGTGTAATGGAATAGAGTACTATATATGTTTACCACGAACACACCCACAAATGGAATTTTCACAATACAAAAGAAATTGAACATAGTTGATTCGAATACTTTAAGATTCCAAGTATATCCCTTATCTTGCCCCGATTTTGTGTAACTAATTTCAATTACTAATTATTTGAATTTGAAAAAATCTATCTCATTCAAATTTCACACTGAACTTTTGATACATGTGTCCTATTCCTAATGCAAGTAGGAGAATATTAATAGAATAAAGATCAAACAAAGATTCCCTCTCGATAATTTTTAGTTTAAGAAAAGAGTCCCGCTGAAGAAAGAACAAACAAACTCTTAAAAAAAAAAAAGAAATAAAAAAGGAAAGGAATTTTTGATTGGATCAATAATCCAATTTTGAATTCGGTATGGATAAAAGATCTTCCTATGTTATACTATTCAATTCTCGACGATGAATCGAGTTGATAGCTCAGATATTGTTATTCATGATATTGATCCGATTCGATATCATCGAGATGTCATTTTTATTATCCCATTGAATTTACCGACGAAAGATTTTTCATCTCGATGGGATTAAATCCCGAGTTATTGCGAATTAAAGAGAAATGAAACGATGAGATTATGGAAGTGAATATTCTAGCGTTTATTGCTACTCCACTGTTCATTCTAGTTCCTACTGCCTTTTTACTTATAATATACGTAAAAACAGTAAGTCAAAGTGATTAATTTCACTTAAATTCTTTGTTCTTATCAATGCAATCAAGAAAAAATGCAAAAGGATTTCCATTTCGTGTCTTAGTCTTCAATGAAATGATCGGACTAGAATCAGCAGATTTCTATGAAATCGGATAGTTTAGTTTGGTAGAAAGAAATAAAAGCTATTTCTTTCTACCAAACTATCTATTATTGTTATTGTAGTATATAAAAATAAAGATACTTTAATATGGATCAATCTACAATATGTATCTTCCTATTCATATATATATCAATCACAGATATGGAATGTACATAGCGCCCCCCAATTTTTTTTCATCTATTATCTATTTGATTTGTATTGGTTCCAATCAATCTGCAATAATAAAAAAAAGAAGGACACCTCTTATTCTTCCGAGATTAAGATTTATATAGATTTATGATTATTTTCAAGACCAATCGCGGTATCATATTAAAAAAAATCAAGTAATCTTTTTAGTATTACGAAGAAGTAGTTGATTAAATAGTTGACAGATGATCCCCCGGTTCTATGGGAAACTTTTTCCTATTTCTAAAAGATTAGTAAAACCCAATCGATTTTGAATGTTTGAACCATGATAGGAAATGAGTTCAATAAAGCATAAACTCCATTTCGAAACTAATAAACCAAATAAAAAAATAAGTGGTAAGCATAAGCACGTAATAATGTGACTCACCTAAGGCAACGGGAATATCTTATTATGTGTAGTATCTCGTTAGACTTAGACAACCACTATGTCTATCTTGTTTCCCATAGAAAGTGTGTATCCCTTAATATAATAACTAATAATAGAACTCTTTTGAAAAAAAAAGGTTCTGCGGTTCCTCGTTCTCTATATATCTATATATAGGGTCATTTCATCGAACTAGAAATTTTAGTAAGAATTTGGTTGGAATCAATTTCTTATTATTTGTATTCCTTTTCAAATATGAACATGGGAATAATTGAAATATTTATTTGATTGAAAGAGTCCTTTCTTTATCTTTATATATATAATATATATATATATATTATATATATAAAGATATATTCGAATACAGTATTCCAATCGAATAGAATTCCGAAATGTAGGTATTTTTTTTTTAATTCAATTTCTAAGTTAATTAATGAATTAAAAAAATTGCAGAACCGTCTATAAAACAATTGATACAGTTTGAGTTTGCTCCCTCAACTAAATTCGTAATATCTTTAAAGTCCACTTCTTCCCCATACTACGAGGGAAAGGGAAAATGTAAAGACTACCATTAAAGCAGCCCAAGCGAGACTTACTATATCCATGTGAATTATGCCCCCTATCTCTATCAATATCAATATGAAGGAATTATTTCATTATTGTTCACTAATACTAATAATAGTGGAATCGCTGGCGCAGAGTCAAAAAAAGGAATTCTGTCCTAACACTATTGACGAAAGAATCCAATAAATCGAACTATAACATCTAACAAATTCTTATATGATCTCTAGTAGAATCGGAAAACATTGAGCACAAACAAAAATATCCGGAGACACCCTTACAGGTATTAGGGAAATGAATATTCATAACAGGTAGGAATAAAAAGACCTATATTTTTAGTTGCCCTACATTTCATTAAGTAAAACAAGAATGATCGCTATCTATCGCATACTTCTATTTCCGATTTGATATAATCCTTACTGTCGCCCGATTTTCTCTGTAAAACAATCGGAAAACTGCTTATTAAACTCTTTCACTAGGGGGTTACCGAAAAGCGAAAAGAAATAATTTTTTTCTTTCTTTATTTCGAATATTTTTCGAATATGAATTATAGAATGAAATGAAAATCGATATAAAATCGATATATATATCTTTATATATATATATAGATTTATATGATTGATTTCTATAATTAGAAATCAATTCTATGATTATAGAAATCAAAAAGAAAAAGAAAACGAATTAGCTATTCAATCTAACTAATATGGAATAAATGTCGTAGCGCTCATAGACTTTCATGAGTCTGTATACAAAGTTTCTTCTACAACTAAAAATGATTCCCTGTCCGACCTATTCCTATCCAATCAAATTCAAGACCCAGTCAGTAGACGGACACTACATTAGTAGTGGAGTGTGGGGGCTAGCCTATCCAAATTTACCGATTCCTTTTCACGACTATAATACTTTCTTGAATCCGATACACCAAGATTTACAGCATTTTAGAGAACAAAACCTCCAGATGCTTAGAATTTAGAAGTTTCAAGAGTCCTTTTCCTCTGCTTGCTTCTGCTGTCAAAAAAATTGACAAGTTTTATATCAGCAAAACCAAATAAAATAAGATATTTCAATTCTCTTGTCGATCAGGCGACACCCGGATTTGAACTGGGGAAAAAGGATTTGCAGTCCCCCGCCTTACCGCTCGGCCATGCCGCCAAAACGATCAAAAATAAACGTAAACTTTCGGTCACAAAAGTAAAAATTCAGGACAAATCAGAACCGTTAACTATTAAATGAAATGTTAATTCATGAACGATTCTTGGATTTGAATCAAAAATAGGTTTTTCCTAATGAGATAAGAAAATCCAAATTGATACATAAAATCAGTATTTCTTTTTTTTAATAAAAAAAAACCTTCTCCATTTCAATTATAACAGCAATTATCAATATATGGAAACCCTAGACCATAAATTATTACACAGATATTCTCATCTTATCCGATATCTTCTTATCTGATATCTATAGGGAATTTTCGGGAAATTATCGTGCGTCAATTTTGACAATTTTTGATTAAATCGATTGAATAGAAAATAGAAATTTAACATGACATATGCTGTCCCGAACGAATAGGGCTGCAATAAAGAATAAAGAGAGACCAATATAGATAGCTATAGCACACGTGTTTCATTTTAATAAATACAAGTACGCACTTCACCCGCATTTTTAAAATTCGCCTAAAAAAATATCTCTCTTCTCTACGAATTATTTTTTGAACAATTGAAGCCGTGAAAAAGTTAAGTGCTAAAAAAAGAAATTCTATATTGTTGATTATTAGGTCTTTATCTCATCGAACAGATTCATTTCTTTTTCTGGTGTCCGTGTCCAATCGAATTCGAATGTGGAATATCATAATATGGAATGGAATATCATAATAATGGTAGAAATGGAATCCATTTTTTTGTTTTGATATTCTATAAAAAAAACCATAAGTAAGCCTAGGTGGAATTTTTCAATTCCTTTCCATTTATATTATATCTGTTGCAAATGCCAATTTGAGTATAAAATTTTATTTATTCTCCTCTGTTCATAGGTATTTCATCCATTCTGTATTCGTAGTTAGGTAAAATTTCATGCGATTCAGTAAAAAAAAAAATATAAATTCCATTATTGCTAAATTGATTCATATGATTCGATGAAGAATGAGAGCAAATAATGGGATATTTTCTATATCTATAAATGGGTAAATTCAAAATAAATGGGAGTGGAAATGGGGGAATGTATACAATACCTGGGTTGAATCAGATACAATTCGAAGGTTTTTGTAGGTTCATTGATCAGGGCTTAACAGAAGAACTTTATAAGTTTCCAAAAATGGAAGATACAGATCAAGAAATTGAATTTCAATTATTTGTGGAAACCTATCAATTGGTAGAACCCTTGATAAAAGAAAAAGATGCTGTATATGAATCACTCACATATTCCTCCGAATTATATGTATCCGCGGGATTGATTTGGAAAACCAGTAGGGATATCCAAGAACAAACCATTTTTATTGGAAACATTCCTCTAATGAATTCCCTGGGAATTTTTATAGTAAATGGAATATACAGAATTGTAATCAATCAAATATTGCAAAGCCCTGGTATCTATTACCGGTCAGAATTGAACCATAACGGAATTTCGGTCTATACCGGCACCATAATATCAGATTGGGGAGGAAGATTAGAATTCGAGATTGATAGAAAAGCAAGGATTTGGGCTCGTGTGAGTA